CCTTTATTTTCTTTAATCCATAGTAGGTCAATGCTGTTCAAGTTAGCGACTTTCATTTCAGTGGAATTTGACCTAACAAGAACAGAATCACGCTCTGTAGGATTTGAACCTACGACATCGGGTTTTGGAGACCCACGTTCTACCGAACTGAACTAAGAGCGCTTTCTTATCACAATAGATAAGACTGTAATTCTTTTTGTAACCCCAATACATCTTGCATGTACATATATATATCATATATAGTATCCTAAAATGAAAGTAAAGATTATGTATGTCCAATTTAATGTATCTCACTTGATTCCTCGTTACTGCTCCTCTGAGCAGTAATAGGTAGGGATGACAGGATTTGAACCCGTGACATTTTGTACCCAAAACAAACGCGCTACCAAGCTGCGCTACATCCCTTTCAATTGGTCTACAGTGTCATTGTAGAGAATCCCTGTCTTCTTTTCCATAGTGTTATTTCTTTCCATTGATATATACAATTTATATTGCCATTTCTTCGTTTTGGGCTCATATCATATAACAAACACATTGTATAACATATAATAAAAGACTTATATACTTATATACACGCATATGAGACGGTAAAAAAAAAAATCCATATTTTTAAGCAATGCTCAGGAAGAAAGGGACTTATTTTTATTTAATATAATAATAAAAATATGGATATTTTAAGAAAAGAAAGTAAAATCTTATCTACCAAATCATTGTATATTTCTATTTTTATTAGGGATTACTCGTCAAAATAAAATACAAGTAGTCCTTAACTACATATGCATCTGATCATATATGTATTGTCATTATGTATTACAATAAAGAAGGAGGATTTTCAATGAGAGATCTAAAAACATATCTTTCCGTGGCACCGGTATTAAGTACTCTATGGTTCGGGTCTTTAGCAGCTTTATTGATAGAGATCAATCGTTTATTCCCGGATGCGTTGACATTCCCTTTTTTTTCTTTTTAGCATTAGAATTTAGAGTAAGGTAAAGGAGGAAAAAGAACGAATAAAAGTGGATTCAATCTCAGCTAAACTTGTATTCAGGCTTAAATTACTAATAGAGTGAGAACGGGAATCAAATGTGGGTCTAGGGCAACATACAAGATACTTAAATAAGATAATGTACTGCAATTAGAAATATAATTTGAAATCATTGTATTACTTATTATTTACTATTACTCTATTCATTGCAACGAAATCCAATTAGGAAGGATTTCGAGTTAGCAACTTCTACTTTTTCTTTGTTCCCTTCTTATTCGCTTCAGATCAAAAAAATAGAAGAGTTGAGCGAATCAAAAACTAAAGGAGGTTCATGGCCAAGAGTAAAGATGTCCGAGTAAGGGTTATTTTGGAATGTGCCAGTTGTGTGCGAAACAGTGTTAATAAAGAATCAACGGGCATTTCCAGATATATTACTCAAAAGAACCGACACAATACGCCTATTCGATTGGAATTGAGAAAATTCTGCCCCTATTGTTACAAACATACGATTCATGGAGAGATAAAGAAATAGATCGAATGAGGGCCTGTTTGTCATTCTTCCAAGGAACAGGAAAAATTACATATTATATATATATATAACATATAGTTAATCATATAACTAAACCAAATCCTATTTCTTAATTCTAATTAATTTTTGATCCGATTCAAATGGAAATGGGATTTTCAGGGATAAGGAATAAACAAACCATGGATAAATCCAAGCGACCCTTTCTTAAATCCAAGCGATCTTTTCGTAGGCGTTTGCCCCCGATCCAATCGGGGGATCGAATTGATTATAGAAATATGAGTTTAATTAGTCGGTTTATTAGTGAACAAGGAAAAATAGTATCTAGACGAGTGAATAGATTGACCTTGAAACAACAACGATTAATTACTATTGCTATAAAACAAGCTCGTATTTTATCTTTATTACCTTTTCTTAATAACGAGAAACAGTTTGAAAGAACCGAGTCGACCGCTAGAACTACTGGTTTTCGAACCAGAAATAAATAGGCTTACTCTTCAATCGAATCAAAATTAAAATCCGAACTCAAATGCAGTATGGCTGTTTTGTTCGAAAAATCCAAGAATATAGATTTGATTGTCGTGTCGTAATACGTATTTTGAATACTTTATTATAAATTTTGGATCATACTAATTTCTAGTATACCTTCCCGGAGTTCATTCTCCGGGGAACGTCATTTAACTTTTTCCTTAGAATCCCCTTATTTTATGATCTCATTGGAAATCATATAAATACAATTCCTATTTAATATAGCTATTTGTGCAAGTATTTTGCGATTAAGAAGAAATTTCCTCTTGTACAGATCATGTATTAATTTACTATAACTATAGGATACCCTATTCTCGCGAATTACTCCATTTATCCGAGTGATCCACAAACGACGAAAATCTCTCTTTTGCCTATCTCTATCCCGATGAGCAGAAACCAAAGCTCTTATTTTCTGTTGAGTAATAGTTCGAGTAAGTCTTGAATGAGCCCCCCGAAAGCTTGATGCAAATAAACGAATTTTTACTCTACGTTTACGAGCTACATATCCTCGTCTAATTCTGGTCATTGAATAAATGAAACTTTGATGAATAACTAATTGATTTCGGTTCTTTCAGTTATTCTTTTCCTCTTTACTGGTCGATTAATAACAAAACGGATTCTTCCAATGTATAAAATAAAAATTCCAACGGCTTTTGCTACTATAACCTTCCCAACCACTATTTTTTTTTTAGGCATTTCACCGCTAAATAATAAATTGATTGATACTAGGTATCAAAAAAATCATAAATATAAATAAATAGTGGTTCCATCGTTTCTATGGTTACTTCTTAAACGGCGAGGTCCTCTCTATACACCGGAGCCCCCTCCTTTATTTAATCAATATTAGTGGTAACTTGTACAGTTCACACCCTTTGGCTCTACCCATGAATTGCAGTAATAGGTCTTTCACAACGAGATCTACCCATACAGTAACGGTATTTAATTCTGAAATTTAGCTATGTAGCTGACCCTGTTAGTCCGTTCTTGCAAGAGTGGGAACAGCATTTTTCTGCTTTTTAAATAGGATTTCCCCGCTTAATGGATAACCATTTTTTACCAATGGGGAATTGCTTCTAATCTTAAATTCAGGTGATTGGATTTGCACCAATGGAAACCATAAATTTCATACACAGGGATATAAGGGATCTTTTTTATTTTTAGATAGGGAGTGTCATTCTTCCATTCTATCCTATTCACTGGTACTGATCATTGATATTGGAAAATTATGTCCTTTCTTGTGTACCAACTCATGATCTGAACGCGTCGCACATACACCCTAGTACATGTTCCTCGGCGCTGAGGACATCCCCGAAGAGCGGGGGATTTCATGACATTTCTTATTGGCTGTCTTGTGTTTCTAATAAGTTGTTTAATGGTTGGCATACTGAATCATATACATAATAGGCTGGTTTAGATCGATCCTAACCGGATGATTATGACCGAATGATTATGAATTGCTTCTATATTATAATTATATTTTATAGACTATATAAACGCGGGTAATAATTAATACTAATAAAAATCTAAAAAAAAATCACAGATTTGCGTGAAATCCCTGCTATTTTCAGTCAACCGCTACAAGATCAACAATTCCATGAGCTTGGGCTTCTGTTGCTGACATAAAAACATCCCTTTCCATATCTTCGGATACAACCCATAAGGGTTTGCCCGTTCTTTGTACATAAACCCTTGTGATGGTTTCGCGCAGTTTCAATAGTTCTTCTGCTTCCAAGATAAATTCTCCCGTTTGTGCCTCATAAAAAGAGCTAGCGGGTTGATGGATCATTACCCTGATGATAAATAAATGGTTCCTCTATCTTGCATGATGAGGTGAAAACAAAAGAATAAAATAACAAGAAAAAAAAAGATAGAATTGAACAAACCGTACAGGCATCTTTTTTGCAGTGCATACGGCTATATAATGTATATAATGTAATGGAATTTACTTTTACCTTCTATCGAATAAACTTTTACCTTCTATCGAATAAAGATAAAATATAGGATCTATCAGACCCAGATCGGCAAATGATCCAATTACCACCCTTCCTTTTTGGGAGTTAAAAAATACTATGATGGTTCCGTTGCTTTATCTATTTATTTCGTCTGTAATTCAGCAATCCCAAAGTTTCTTTTTGAGCTAAGGAAAAAAAGAGTTTGTGACGCTGAAATGGACTCCCGATAGATAAGATAAAATCGGAAATACTTTTTTTCTCATACTACTCTTTCGATACATAATCTAATGTTTTGAAAAAATAATAATAAGAATTTTTTCATATCGAATTCGAAGTGCCATGCTATTATTACTTAAATATTCCTGCGAAGGCATAGTCTTTTTTTCTCTCAAATTAAAATAAAAAACTCAATGGCGCCAAGCGTGAGGGAATGCTAGACGTTTGGTAATTTCTCCTCCGACCAGGATAAAGGATCCCATTGAAGCGGCCAACCCCATGCATATTGTATGTACATCTGGTCGTACAAATTGCATGGTATCATAAATAGCTACTCCGGGTATTACCCATCCCCCGGGAGAGTTTATAAACAAATAAAGATCTTTGGTATCATCCTCTATACTAAGATATACCATAAGACCAATAAGTTGATTAGAGATCTCACTATCAACCTCTTGGCCTAAAAAAAGCAATCTTTCCCGATAAAGTCGGTTGATTAGGATAAAATACTATCCCTTAGGAACCGCACATGCACCTTTTGATGCATACGGTTCAAAAAAAACGAATCAATATGTAGATTCTAGCTTTTAATGAAGGAACTTTTTCTTCCATTTTTCAAGAAAGATAAGTTTTAGCTCGTTTCCCTATAATATATATATAAATTAACTAAACTTATTGAACTAACTTTTCATTGATGTATTATTTCATCGAGATCCAATCAAAATCTCGATGTAATTTTCTTGTTCCTGAATGGGCCTCTTCAATTCTTTTAGGTTTATGCTCTACTCCAGGT